AAAAAAAAAAAAAAAAAAAAAAAAATACAAAATCTCTGTGAAATTTTTTAGAAAAAATTAGTGCACTTTGTGTCGGAGAAAGTTTTTTTTTAAAAAAAAAATAAATAGGAATATCTGTCTAAAAATGTTTGTATTTTAAAGTTTGTCATTAAAATAACTTATTAATCTTTAAATATATTTAATTATATTTTTATAGTTTAAAATAAAACCTTGAATTGTGATTTCAATAATGAATTTATTCTAAAAATAATGATTTTCTTTTTATCTCCAATAATTATTTTTTTTTTTATAATTTTATCTTTTATTATAAGAATATATCTTAATTTTTACAATACTACTATTTTAATTGAATGAGAAATTTATAATATCTCTTCTTTACCTATTTTTTTTTCTTTAATTCTTGACATATATGGAATATTGTTTATAGCAACTATTATATTTATCTCTTTTAATGTATTAATTTTTTCTAAACAATATATATCTAATGACTTATTTATTATTCGTTTTACTAAATTAGTATGTCTTTTTATTTTTAGAATAGTTCTTTTAGTAGTGTTTCCAAACTTAATTATTTTAATAATCGGATGGGATGGATTAGGAATATCTTCTTTTCTATTAATTATTTATTTTCAAAATTTTTCATCTTTATCAGCAGGAGTATTAACTACTTTAATTAATCGTTTTGGAGATATTTTATTAATTTTAAGTATTAGTTTAATATTTAATATAAGTCATTGAAATATTATAAATATATGAGATACTTCTTTTTCTTTATATATAATACTATTAATTTTATGTGCTAGAATAACTAAAAGAGCTCAAATTCCTTTTTCTAGGTGACTTCCGGCAGCTATAGAAGCTCCTACTCCTGTTTCAGCTTTGGTTCATTCTTCTACATTAGTTACTGCCGGAGTCTTTTTACTATTCCGATTTTATCCATTTATATCTCAATTTATTCTTTTTAATAAAATTCTATTAATTTTCTCTACAATAACTATATTGATAGCTAGTTTAAGAGCTTCCTTTCAATATGACCTAAAAAAAATTATTGCTTTGTCTACCCTAAGACAGTTAGGTCTAATAATATTAAGTCTTTCTTTGTTTTCCCCATTATTTACTTTCTTTCATCTTATCACACATGCTATATTTAAAGCTTTACTTTTTTTATGTGCAGGAACTATTATCTTTTATATTTCTCACAATCAAGACTTACGATTTATTGGAAATATAAATAAAATTATACCTCTTACAACTTCTTCTATATTTATTGCTAATATAGCTTTATGTGGAATTCCTTTTTTAGCTGGATTTTTTTCAAAAGATTTAATTTTAGAAGAATCTTTTATAACTAATTTAAATTTTTTTATCTTTATAATAATTCTTTTAGCTACTGGTTTAACTGCAAACTACTCTTTTCGAATAATATATTTCTTAATATGATCTCCTCAACTATTTTTTCCTTTTAAAAATTTTTTTAATAATAATATAAATTTTATTGTACCTATAATATTAATATCTAGAAGGGCTATTATTATAGGATCCGTAATTAATTGAATAGTTCTTCCTCCAATATTATTAATAATACCTCTAATATTTAAAATAATTATTCCTTTAATCACTTTAATCGGAATTTTATTACCTTTTATTTTATCTAAAATTAAAATTAATAATAAGCCTTTTTTTTTTTTCTCTCTATCCTCTATATGGTTTTTATCTCCTTTAACAACACAAAACTTAATTTTAACTCCTATAACATATTCTTTAGATATTAATTTAATTAATGATCAAGGCTGAATCGAATTATTTTTTAATAATAAATATATTTTTAATTATTTAATTCCTATTTATTTTTCATTTATTAATATTTCTATTAATAAAATTATACTTATAATTTTTTTTATTTTTTATCCAATAATTTTTATTTATTATTTTAATAGCTTAATATAAAGCAAAGCATTGAAGCTGCTTATATAGATTTTCTTTAAAATAGTAATTATATTAATAGTATAAATTAATTACATTAACTTTTCATGTTAAAAATATTTTTAATTTAATATCCAGAAAATAGTTTAAAAAACATTATCTTTGGGAGATAAAATTTAGATTCTTTCTATTTTCTGAGCTATTGAAGCAATTCCTGCATTGATTTTGTAAATCAAAAAAGAATAAATAAATTATTCCTATAGTAATGTTTTCTTTTATTATTATATGTAGATTACTCTTTTTATATTTAATTATCTTTATTAAAATTAATCATCTTCTTATATCATTATTAATTATTGAAAGTTTAATAATAATATTTATTATCTTTATTATCATATCTTTAAGAAATTCTTCTCAATTTAATATTTTTTTATTAATATTTTTATTAACTTTAAGAGTTTGCGAAGTAAGAATTAGACTATCTATTTTAGTAATAATAACTCGTTCTTTTGGTTCAGACAATCTACTTCTTCTATCTTCTAATAAATGTTAAAATTAATATTTTTACTATTTTCTCTATTTTATTTTATTTACTATATTCCTAAAACATATTCTTGATTTTTAACAATAAATTATATATTTCTTTTAACTCCAATCTCTATTTTTTTCTTAATTAATCCTTACTTTTTAAATTTTTCAATCAATTTATATTTTTCTATTAATTCTATTAGATTTATTTTAATTATACTATCTTTATGAATTACCCCTTTAATAATTTTATCTAGTTCTTCAATTCTTTTAATGAAATCCTATAAAAATTTTCTTTTTATTGTTAATATAATATTAATTATTCTTATTTTATCCTTTCTTACTAATAATTTATTTTTATTTTATATCTTTTTTGAATCATCTTTAATTCCTATTTTCAGAATAATTATAATTTGAGGTTATCAACCTGAACGCCTTCAAGCTAGCCTTTATTTAATAATATACACAATTTCTTCTTCTCTCCCTTTATTAATAATAATTTTTTTCTTATTTAAAATAAATTATCATCTTAATATAAACATATATAATTGAATCTTTTTTGATAATTCTTTATCTTTTTTCTGATGACTATTAATAATATTAGCTTTTTTAGTAAAACTTCCTATATTTCTTTTTCACTTATGATTACCTAAAGCTCATGTTGAAGCTCCTGTCGCTGGTTCAATAATCTTAGCTAGAGTTCTTTTAAAATTAGGAAGTTATGGAGTTATTCGAATTTCTGAACTATATCCTTATATAAATAAACCTATTTCATTTATTTTAATTCCTTTATCATTAATTGGAAGTTCTCTTATCAGAATTATATGTATTCGTCAGTCAGACTTAAAATCTCTTATTGCTTACTCATCAGTTAGACATATAGCAATTTTATTATCAGGTATATTATCTAATAACAGCTGAGGGACTTTAGGAATATTAATTTTAATAATTGCTCATGGATTGTGTTCATCTACTTTATTTATAATAACTAATATTATTTATTCTTCAATTTATACTCGAAGAATTTATTTAATTAAAGGATTGATAATTATATTTCCTATGTTTACCTTTTGATGATTTATTATAAATATAATTAATATGTCTGCCCCTCCTTCTATAAATTTTCTTAGAGAAATTATACTTTTTACTTCGATTATTAAAATCTCAATTAATTTTTTATGACCTTTAATTGTTACTAGCTTTTTTACTACTATATATTCATTATATATTTATTCTTCTTCTCAACATGGTAACTTTCTTTCATTTCAAAATAATCTGATTTCAATAAACTCTTCTTCATTTTTATCAATTTATCTTCATTTTTTTCCTATAATAATTATTCTATTTAAACTAAATATTTTTTTTTAATCTTATAGTTAAAATATAACATTAAATTGCAACTTTAAAATTAATTTGTATTTAAGATTTAATAAAATAAGCTAATTTAAGCTATTGGGTTCATACCCCACTTATGAAATATTTCTTTTATTAAGTTTGATTCTAGCTATAAAATTTATTTTTTTTTTATTTATACATGCAAAAATTTTTTTACTCATAAAAAAAAAAATTATTTATTTAAAATAACTAATATATTTTATGTCTGCAGTAATTAATATTAGATAAATTATAATAGTAAGTTCTAGTTAAAAATTATAAGTTGGTAAAATTCGTGCCAGCTACCGCGGTTAAACGATAGACTTAAATAAATTTTTTTTAGAAAAATGAAAATTAATAATTTAAGATATTTTATACTAAAAAAATAGTTTAATATAAATAAATTTATTATTCTACATATATCCTTATAATTTTTTCATGAAAGCTAAAATAAAAACAAGGATTAGATACCCTTCTATTTTTAGCCTTTAATATCTAGGGGACTACAAATACATATTTAAAACTCAAAGAACTTGGCGGTACTTTATCTTATTAGGGGAATCTGTTTATTAATTCGATAACCCACGAAAATCTTACCTATTTTTGAAATTTCAATTTGTATACTGCCGTCATCAGTTTATCATTTAAATGTTAATAAACAAAAAAAACTCTTTTTAATATGTCAGGTCAAAGTGCAGTAAATATATAGGTTAAAATGGATTACAATCTTAATAAAAGGAATGAATAATTAATGAAATAAAAATGAAAATGAACTTAAAAGTAATATTAATTAATTATTTAATATGAAATTAGATATCTAAAGTGTGTACATATCGCCCGTCACTCTTTTTGAAAAAAAAGAAAAGTCGTAACATAGTAGGTATAATGGAAATTGTGCCTTAAGATATAGCATATACTTAAATGCCTTTTATTTACATTAAAAAGAAAAAATTTTTATCTTAAATAAATAAAAAATAATAATAACACATATATTATATATTATTAAATTATATATATATATATATAAATAAATTTATAATAAAAATCTACTCAATTTTAAAATTTTGTATTTTAAAAGAAATAAAAATTATTAAAAAGTAAAATTTTATATTTGTACCTTGTGTATAATGGCTTAGTAAGTTAAAATTAAAAATAATTTAACCCGAATTTATTCCGAGCTAATTATTTTTTGTTTAGAACTCATTTTATTATGTATCAAAATAATAAAAAAAAAAAAAATTAGTAGCTACATACTTTTCGCGGATAACTATAGCTGGTTTTTTATTAATTCCATCTAAGTGGACTAAATTAATTATTATTATAAAAAATAAAGGTTAAGCTTTATTTTAAATACTATGTAATAATTAAATTTTAATTTTTGTAATATTAAAAGTTTATATCTAATTTTATTGTTTTATACCTAAAATTCTTTTCTCTTTTTAATTTAAATTTATATATGTAATAAATAATAAAAAATTTTTATTAATTTTCTTTAAAATATACTCTTCTAAGATAAGTATTTAAATTTAATTATTATAATAATATAATATAAATTATATTAATCATAAACTAACTATTTTAAAATAAGGAACTCGGCAAACTAAAATTTCGACTGTTTATCAAAAACATAGCTTTTTGAATAATTAATAAAAAGTATTTTCTGCCCTATGAATTTAATTTAAATGGCCGCAGTATCTTAACTGTGCAAAGGTAGCATAATCATTTGCCTTTTAATTAAAGGCTTGTATGAATGAATTTACGAAAATTTAACTGTCTCATTTTAACATATAAAACTTAATCTTAAAGTGAAAAAGCTTTAATTAATTTAAAGGACAAGAAGACCCTATTGAGCTTTATTCTAAATTATTTAAAAACAATATATTTAAATAAAATTACAAATAATTAAAATTTAGTTGGGGCGACTAAAGAAAAATAATATCTTCTTTTTACTATTAGGAAAATAATCCTTTTTTAAGATCTAATATATTAATTAATAAAAAAAGCTACCATAGGGATAACAGTCTAATCTTTCTTTAAAGTTCAAATTAACAGAAAGGATTGGCACCTCGATGTTGGCTTAAGATTCCTTTATTATGTAGCAGTAATAATAGTAGGTTTGTTCAACCTTTAAAATCTTACATGAGCTGAGTTCAGACCGGCGTAAGCCAGGTTAGTTTATATCCTTAAATAAAATCTATAGTTGTTAGTACGAAAGGACCACAATTATTAAAAATTTTAAATTTATAAGAAATCATATAATTTTATTTAATTTAAACAAGTTGGCAGATTAGTGCAATTGATTTAGGTTCATTATATGGATTACCACTTGTTATTATTCTAGTTTATATAGAACTATCAATTTGCATTTGATAAGAGGAACTTCCGAATGATGATTTAATATTTCGGAAATAAATGATTTTGAAAATCATTAAAAAATGTTCAACTCATTTTTAAATCTATTTAAATGGCAGATTAGTGCTTTAGATTTAAACTCTAACTATAAAAATATTTTTTTTTAAATAATGAGGTCTATTATTATTATTATTCTTACTTATTTTATAGTATTATTATCAATAGCTTTCTTCACTCTTCTTGAACGTAAATTTTTAGGCTATGTTCAACTACGTAAAGGACCTAATAAAATTAGATTAATAGGAATTCCCCTTCCATTTGCTGATGCAATTAAACTATTTTGTAAAGAGTATTCTTCAATTTCTTCTTCAAATTTTTTATTATTTGTAATATCTCCTATTTTAAGTCTTTTAATAGCTTTATTTATATGAATTCTTTATCCATTTTTTTTCTCAAACTTTTTCTTTCAATTTGGAAGTTTATTATTTATTTGTTTATCTAGAATTATAATCTATCCTTTAATACTTGCAGGCTGATCCTCTAATTCAAAATATGCTCTAATTGGTGCAATCCGAAGAATCGCGCAAACAATTTCTTATGAAGTTAATATATCATTTATTATCTTATCTCTTCTAATTATATTTATATCCTTTAATTTTATAGAAATATCTTTTAAATTTATAACACCTATATTTATAATATTCCCATTTCTTTTTTTTATTTGATTCTCTACTATTTTAGCTGAAACAAACCGAACTCCTTTTGATTTATCAGAAGGTGAGTCTGAACTAGTTTCTGGTTTTAATATTGAGTATAGAAGAAATAGCTTTGCATTTATTTTTATAGCTGAATATACTAATATTTTATCTATAAGAATAATTACTTCTATTTTTTTTATTAGTTCTAGACAATTTTTCTTTCAAACTTTATTTATATCTTGAAAAATTATTATTATATCTTTAATTTTTATTTGAGTTCGAGGAACTTTCCCACGTATTCGATATGATGCTTTAATAAATCTTTCATGAAAAATTTTTCTTCCAATTACTATTATATCAATAATCTTTTCTTTATCTATTCTTTTTTTTTTATAATATTATGCCAGATTAATTGGATAACTTTGATGAAGTTAAATATAGAAATAATTCTTAATATTTATTAGAAAGCTTATAGCCTTGAACTTTTAATTCAATCAAAATATAAATTTATATATTTCTAATAAATGTTATTAAGCTTTTTTTTCTTATTAATTTCTATTATTATTTCTTCTTTTATCTTTTTTTTTTCCAATTTTTTAAATATACGACTAAAATTTTCAAAAGAAAAATTTTCTACTTACGAATGTGGTTTCGACCCTAAGGCCTTTTCACGAATTCCTTTTTCTCTTCAATTTTTTCTTATTTCTATTTTATTTTTAATTTTTGATGTAGAAATTATTTTAATTTCTCCTATTCCCTTTTTAATAAAATATAATTTAATTTATTCTTCTCTAATCATTAGTAATTTTATTGTTTTTATTTTATTTTTAGGTTTAATTCATGAATGAAATGAAGGATCCTTAAAATGAATAAAATAAAAAAAATCTTGTGTAAAAGTTACCTTCTAAGTTACTTTTGGTTGGTTCAATTCCACCTTTTTTTTTATGAAAAATTTTATTCCAAGATCTCCTATTTTTTACTTTTGCTTAATTATAGGTACTATAATATCTCTTTCCGCTTCTCATTGACTTTTTTTATGAATCGGCATAGAATTAAATTTATTTTCTTTTATTCCTTTAATTATTAATAATTCTAATACTATTTCTTTAGAAGCTTCAATTAAATATTTTTTAGTTCAATTATTTAGATCTATTATATTAATCACAAGAATAATATCTTTATTTATTACAAACTACTCACTATCATCTTTATTAATAATATTTTTTTTTTTTATAAGAATTTTTACTAAATTAGGTATTGCTCCATGTCATTTTTGATACCCTATAATTATTTCTGCGTTATCCTGACCTATATGTTTCATTATAATAACATGACAAAAAATTATTCCATTATTTATTTTAATATTTATTCTTTATATATTACCTTTAAAATTAATATACTTATCAGTTTTATTAAGAAGTCTCGTTGGAGGTATAGGTGGTATAAACCAAACTCAACTACGATCTTTACTTGCATATTCTTCTATTAGCCATATAAGATGAATTCTAAGAACTTTAATTTTATCTCCTTTAATTTCATTTTTTTATTTTTTATCTTATTCATTTATTCTTTTCCCTTTAATTTATATTAATTTTACTTTAAATATTTCATCTAATAATCAACTATTTAATTTATTTTCTTCTTCAAAATTAACATTTATAATTTTTTCTTTATCAATATTATCTTTAGGAGGTTTACCCCCTTTATTTGGGTTTTTCCCAAAATGGTTATCAATAATATTACTTTTAAATAAAAATATAATCTTTATAATTTTATTTTTAATCTTAGGGTCTTTAATAAATTTATATTATTATTTAATATTAATCTTTCCATTAATAAATTTTTTTAATTTTAAATTTATAAAAATTAAACTTAACAAAAACTTTATTTTCTTTTTTTCTTTTTCTTTCTTAGGAATTATTCCTTCTATTTATTTTTCTATTTATGCGTTGACTTTATTCAACTAATCATAAAGATATTGGAACTCTTTATTTTCTATTAGGAATTTGAGCAGGAATGATTGCAACTAGAATAAGAATTATTATTCGTCTTGAACTAGGACAACCAGGATCTTTTTTAGGAGATGATCAAATCTATAATTGTCTTATTACAGCTCATGGACTTATTATAATATTTTTTGTAGTAATACCTATTTTATTAAGTGCATTTGGAAATTGACTTCTTCCATTAATATTAGGAGCTCCAGACATAGCATTCCCTCGTATTAATAATTTAGGATTTTGATTACTTCCCCCTGCAGTAATTCTATTAGTAATATCTGCTTTTATTGAAAAAGGTGCAGGAACTGGTTGAACAGTATATCCTCCTTTAGCATCTAATATTGCACATGCAGGACCTTCTATTGATTTAGCTATTTTTTCTCTTCATATATCAGGACTTTCCTCTATTTTAGGCTCTATTAACTTTATTACAACTGTTATAAATATACGTTATAAAGGACTTCGTTTAGAACGTGTGCCTTTATTTGTATGAAGTGTAAAATTAACAGCAATTTTACTTCTTCTTTCTGTACCAATTTTAGCTGGAGGTCTTACTATATTATTAACAGACCGAAATTTAAACACATCATTTTTTGATCCTAGAGGAGGTGGTGACCCTGTTTTATTTCAACACTTATTTTGATTTTTTGGACATCCAGAAGTATATATTCTTATTTTACCTGGTTTTGGTTTAATTTCTCATTTAGTGACTCACTATACATCTAAATTAGAACCTTTTGGTTCTTTAGGTATAATTTATGCTATAATAGGGATTGGTTTAATTGGATTTCTAGTATGAGCTCATCATATGTTTACTATTGGTATAGATGTAGATACACGTGCATATTTCACTGCAGCTACTATAATTATTGCAGTTCCTACTGGTATTAAAATTTTTAGATGATTAGCTACTATTCATGGATCAAAAATCAATTACTCTACTCCAATAATATGAGTAATAGGATTTATTTTTTTATTTACTGTTGGAGGTTTAACAGGACTAGTACTTGGAAACTGCTCTTTAGATATTATAATACATGATACTTACTATGTAGTTGCTCATTTTCATTATGTTCTAAGATTAGGAGCAGTATTTTCTATCTTTGGAGGTTTAATTCATTGATTCCCTTTATTTACAGGAACTTCTATCCACCCTCGTTGAAGAAAAATTCATTTCTTTATTATATTTATTGGAGTAAATATAACATTTTTTCCACAACATTTTTTAGGTCTAAGAGGAATGCCTCGACGATATTCTGATTACCCAGATATCTATATAACATGAAATGTTATTTCTTCTTTTGGAGCTATTATTTCATTTATATCACTTCTTTTTTTTATTTTTCTTCTATGAGAAGCTTTAGCTTCTCAACGAAATTTAATCTCTTCTTCACATATACCTACTTCCTTAGAATGACAAGAACTTCTTCCTTTAGATATTCATAATCATCCTGAAACAGGTGTAATTGTATCTCCTAATTTTTTAAATAATTTAAATAGAAGCTAATTTAGCAATTAACTGTTAATTAATCCTTTACTATTATATAGTCTATTTAAAATGGCACAATGAAATCAACTTCTTTTTCAAGACGCAGCATCTCCTATTATAACTCAACTTATTAATCTTCATGATCATGCTTTAACTATTATAATTTTAACACTTTCTTTAGTATTTTATATAATTATTTATTTAATATTTAATACTTTATCTTGTCGTACTCTTTTAGAAGCTCAAGAAATTGAAACTATTTGAACAATTCTTCCTGCAGTAATTTTAATTTTTTTAGCATTGCCATCCTTACGTCTTCTATATTTAATAGATGAAATTTCTCATCCTTCTATAACAATTAAAACTATTGGTCATCAATGATACTGAAGATATGAATATTCAGACTTTGCTAATTTAGAATTTGATTCTTATATAGTTCCTACTTCTGACTTATCTTTTGGAGAATTCCGTCTTCTTGAAGTAGATCATCGAATAGTGATTCCTATACAAACAGAAATTCGATTATTAGTAACAGCAGCAGATGTTATTCATTCATGATGTATCCCAAGTTTAGGAATTAAACTTGATGGTATCCCAGGACGATTAAATCAAATTACTCTTTCTTGTAATCGCCCAGGTATTTTTTATGGCCAATGTTCAGAAATTTGTGGTACTAATCATTCTTTTATACCTATTGCAATTGAAGTTATTAATTTTCAATCTTTTTCAAAATGAGTATCTCTATTTAATAATTAGAAATTTAGTTAATTTATAATATAAAATTGTCAATTTTAAGATACTTAAAAGTAATTTCTAATGCCTCATCTTGCTCCTTTAAACTGAATTTTTTTATCTTTTTTATTTTATATAAATTTTTATTCTTTCTTTTCATTAATCTGATGATTTCAACTACCCTATTTTCCTTTTTTAACTTTTCATTCATCTAAAATAAATTTTAAATGAAAATGATAACTAATAAGATGACTGAAATAAAGTAAAAGATTGTAACTCTTTGTATGGTTTAACCCTCTTATTTCTTTTTTAGTATAAAAAGTACATTTCTTTTCCACAGAAAAAGTTTTTAAAAAAAAAAAAAGAAATGATCCGTCAACCATATCATATTGTTGAATTTAGTCCATGACCATTCTTTACTTCTATAGGTCTATTAGGAATAACTTGTGGAGGAGCAGCATGATTACATTTTCATTCTCCTTTATGTCTTTTTTTAGGTTTATCTTTAACTTCTTTAATTTCTCTTCTCTGATGACGTGATGTGATTCGAGAAGCTACTTTACAAGGTTATCATAATTATTATGTTTCTATTAACCTACGTTGAGGAATAATTTTATTTATTCTATCAGAAGTACTATTTTTTGCAGGATTTTTTTGAGGATTTTTTCATAGAAGCCTTGCTCCTAACATTGAATTAGGGTGTACCTGACCTCCTATAGGAATTACTCCTATCAATCCTTTTTCCATTCCTCTATTAAATACTACTATTTTATTATCCTCTGGTGTGACAGTGACATGAGCCCATCATAGACTCTTAATAAATAAAAAAAAAGATGGAATTCAAGCTCTTATTTTAACTGTTATATTAGGAATATATTTTACTTTTATTCAAATTAATGAGTACATAGAAACTACTTTTACTATTGCTGATAGAGCTTATGGTACTACCTTTTTTATTTGCACAGGTTTCCATGGTCTACATGTTCTTGTTGGAACTTTATTTCTTCTAGTTTGTCTTCTTCGTTTAATTAATAATCATTTTTCTACTTTTCATCATTTTGGATTTGAAGCAGCTGCTTGATACTGACATTTTGTAGATGTAGTTTGAATTTGTTTATATTTATTAATCTACTGATGAGGATCTTAATTTATAAATATGTTTGGTACAAAAAAGAATTTTGAATTCTTTATATTTAGTTCAATTCTAAAATTTATAAATGTTAATAATACTAACATCTTTACTAATAAGATTTCTCTTATCTTTCTTATTTATTTTTAATCCTATATCTTTAGCTCTTCATATTTTAATACTATCTTTTATTTCTTCAATTATTATCTCATTCTACTCATCATGAATAGCTATTTTAATATTTTTAATTTATTCAAGAGGTATATTAATTATATTTATTTACTTTTCTGCAATTTCAATAAATAAAAAATTAGAATTCTTTAACTCTTTACCTCTAATTTTATTCTATAATTTCTTTTTTCTATTTTTTTTTAAAATATATAATATTTATCCAATTTATAGATTTTCATTTTCTCAAATGCCTTCAATAATTATACTTTTAATTAAATCTAATATAAATATATTAATTTTTCTTATCTTATTTTTATTTATTTCATTAATTATCGTAGTAAAAATTTCAATATATAATAAAAGTCCTTTACGCCCATTTATATATGTTTAAACCTATTCATAAATCTAACCCACTTTTAAAAATTATAACATCAGCTATAGTTGAATTACCTGCTCCTAGAAATTTATCAATCTGATGAAATTTTGGATCTTTACTAGGACTTTGCTTAGTCATTCAACTTATTACCGGATTATTTCTTTCTATACACTTTAGTGCTAATATTGATATTGCTTTTAATTCCATTTCCCATATTATACGTAATGTAAATTACGGTTGATTAATTCGCTTAATACATGCAAATGGTGCTTCCATAATATTCCTATGTATTTATATTCATATAGCACGAAGAATTTATTATTTTTCATTTAAAATAAAAGAAACATGAAATATTGGTTTAATTCTATTTATTATAACTATAATAACTGCTTTTGTAGGTTATGTTCTTCCATGAGGACAAATAAGATTTTGAGGAGCTACAGTAATCACTAATTTATTTTCAGCTATCCCTTATATTGGAACTTTTTTCGTTGAATGAGTTTGAGGAAGGTTTTCTGTTAGTAACCCCACACTAAATCGTTTTTTTTCTTTTCACTTTATTCTTCCATTCATTTTAATAGCTTTAACAATTATTCATTTACTATTTCTTCACCAAACAGGTTCTAATAACCCTTTAGGAATTTCTAGAGACTCTTTTAAAATCCCATTCCATATTTATTACTCATTAAAAGATATTTTAGGATTCCTAATTATAATTATTATTCTTATTAATTTTTGTTTAATTTCACCTAATCTTTTAATCGACCCAGATAATTTTTTAATTGCTAATCCTTTAATTACTCCTATTCATATTAAACCAGAATGGTATTTTTTATGAGCTTATGCTATTCTTCGAGCTATTCCTAATAAACTTGGAGGTGTTATTGCTCTAGCTACAGCTATTATAATTTTATTTATTCTTCCTTTTAATAATTCTATTCATAAAGGAATTCAATATTATTTTTTTAACCAAATTTTATTTTGAATATTTATATCTAACTTTTTTATCTTAACATGATTAGGAAGATGCCCAGTAGAAATCCCTTATAACTGACTAAGATTATGAATAACTTTCTTTTATTTCTTTTTTTTTTTTTTTAATTTCATAATTTCTAATCTATGAGATAAATTTATATTTTCTTAATGATTTTAAGTTAAACAAAACTAAAAACTTTCAAAGTTTTAATTGATATTAAATCAAATCATAATGATAATAGATATTTTTTCTTCCTTCGATCAAAATATTTTTTATATAGATAATAATATTTGATTAATAATCTTAATTTTTCTTTTTATTTTAAATTCATCATGATGAATATCTCCTTCTTATTTATGATATTTATCAATAAAAATTTTTTTATTTATATTTACTCAATCATCTCTTACATTAATAAAATCATTAAAAAGACTAAATTTTATTATTTCTTCTTTATTCTTATTCCTAATCTACTTAAATTTAATAGGATTATTACCATATATATTTAGAATTTCTAGTCATTTAATCTTTTCTTTATCAATAAGTCTTCCTATTTGATTAAGCTTAATTATATCTTCTTTTAATCTAAATAAAAAAGAAACCTTAGCACATTTACTTCCTGCTGGAGCCCCTATATGATTAAACCCCTTTCTAATTATTATTGAAATAATTAGAATTATAGTACGCCCTTTAACATTAGCATTTCGATTAGCAGCAAATATAAGAGCAGGTCACATTATTTTAATTTTAATTAGTTCCTATTTAACAACAAGAATTTTAATAATAACATCATCTATAATTTTTTTATTTTTTATCCAACTAAGATACTTTATATTTGAAATAGCAATTAGAATTATTCAAGCATATATTTTTTGCTTACTTCTTTCCCTTTATAGAAACGATCATTCAATAAAACTTTAAACAAAATACATTAGTAATATGATTTCGGCTCATAACCAGACGAAAGTCTTTGTTTTTTTTATATATAATATATATATATATATATATAATTAAATATATATATATATATA